TATTCTTTTTATTCATTATTTCTTTTCCTTATTTATCCTCAGCCATTTATTCTTCCCCTTCCTATTATGTTGGCCAAAATTGATGAAACTATCACTTTTGAATGTGAAACGGGTAATTATCATACTTTTTGTCCTATTAGCTGTGTATCCTGGTTGTATCAAAAGATTGAAGACAGTTTCTTTTTGGTAGTGGGCACAAAAACATGTGGTTATTTTCTCCAAAATGCACTTGGAGTTATGATTTTTGCAGAACCCCGCTATGCAATGGCGGAATTAGAAGAAGGAGATATCTCGGCCCATTTGAACGATTATGAGGAATTGAAAACGCTTTGTATTCGGATAAGAAAAGATAGAGACCCCAGCGTGATCATATGGATAGGCACTTGTACTACAGAAATAATCAAAATGGATTTGGAAGGTATGGCACCCAAATTGGAATATGAAATTGGAATACCAATTCTAGTGGCAAGAGCAAATGGATTGGATTATGCTTTTACTCAGGGGGAAGATACTGTGTTAGCTGTAATGGCACATCGTTGTCCAGAACAAGAATTCCCCATTGGTGAATCAAAAGAAACTATAACAAAAACAAAATTATTCCCTTTTCCTCTTCTGAAGGAAAAGAAATTGGTGGAATATGCAAATCATCCTCCCTTAGTTATTTTTGGGTCTTTACCCTCGAATTTGGTCTCTCAACTTGATACAGAATTAAGACGCCAATTCATCAAGGTATCAGGTTGGTTGCCCGCTCAGAGATATGCCGATCTTCCATCACTGGGTGATGGAGTTTATGTTTGTGGCGTTAACCCCTTTCTGGGTCGTACAGCAACAACTTTGATAAGACGAAAAAAATGTGAATTAATCGTAGCTCCTTTTCCTATTGGTCCGGACGGAACGCGTGCTTGGATCGAAAGGATTTGTCCTGTATTTGGTATTGAGACCCAGAGTCTGGAGGAAAGAGAGGAACGGATATGGGAGAGTTTAAAAGATTATCTTGATTTGGTACGCGGAAAATCTGTCTTTTTCATGGGAGATAATTTGCTAGAAATATCTCTAGCAAGATTCTTAATCAGATGTGGTATGATCGTTTATGAAATTGGTATTCCATATATGGATAAACGGTATCAAGCTGCTGAATTAGCACTTTTAAAAGATACATGTATAAAAATGTGTATACCAATACCACGAATTGTGGAGAAACCAGACAATTCGAATCAGATACGACGTATGCGCGAGCTACAACCCGACTTAGCCATCACCGGAATGGCTCATGCTAACCCGTTAGGGGCGAGAGGAATTGATACTAAATGGTCAGTTGAATTTACTTTTGCCCAGATTCATGGATTTGCCAATGCAAGAGATGTACTTGAATTGGTTACCCGCCCTCTACGACGTAACGAAAATTTAGATAACTTGGATAGGACCACCCTGGTCAGAAAGAACAACGAGTTCTATACCAGTACTCCTAGATAAGCTAACAGAGAATATATTTATTAATAGCATATGCATATATCCAGATGTTATGTTATAATATATATTATAAATCTTCTATATGTTAGATATTGGAATCTATTCTGTTAAATCGAATTTATGGATGTATAAAATGATGACTATTCCTATCTGTATCTCCCATATATATATGGGGGATACCAGATCTATTAATTCTATTCCTGTTTCTCATTCTTAATTTTCAATCAACAAGGAGTTTCGATATGATAAGAGTACTTGGTCTACTATGGGATCCATTATCATCATGGGTAGAAGTCTCAGGTCCGATCATTTTATTTGGGCTATATTATGGATTTCTCGCTACATTGCCTTTTGGTCCCTCTAAAATCTATTCGATGAGATCTTTCTTTTTGGGAGAACCTATCTATGGTATTATAGCTATAAGTGGTTCTATTACGGGACAATTAATAGTCTTTTTGTCCATGTACTATTCGCCCATCTATGCAGCGTTGTGGAAACCTCACGCAATAACTTTATTAGTCGTACCATATATGTTCTTTCGTTTTAATCAAATTAACAAAGAACCTTCAAGTTCTGAATCTCCGCACCCCATGAATTCGATCAACAATCCAAAAATTCTAAGTCTATTTATGGGTGGTCTAATTCTTCAATTGTTTAATCCCATTCTTTTAGCAAATCCCGTATTAACAAGACTAGTGAACCTCTTTCTTTTTCGTTACAGCAATAATATATCGTTTATTATAAGTGGTTTTTGCGGTTGGTTGGGTGGTAATATTCTATTCATCATTTTGACAAAATTGGTCTCTTTCCGTATAGAACGTAATTCACCTATTGATTATACTAGATTAAGACGTTATATCCATCGGACCTTTAGTCTACTTCTTCTTTCTTATTGTTCATTCTATTTAGGTAGGGCCCCATTACTTTTTCTTAAAAGAAAAAATGATGACATCGGTGACAAAGATGACGGCTCTGTGGTTATGGCTAGAGATGAAGATGACCGCTCTGTTACTATGGCTAGAGATGAAGATGACCGCTCTGTTACTATGGCTAGAGATGAAGATGACCGTTCTGTGGTTATGACTAGAGATGAAGATGACAGCTTTGTGGCTATGGTTAGAGATGAAGATGACCGCTCTGTGGCTATGGCTAGAGATAAAGATGTGGCTATGGCTATAGATGAAGATGAAAATGAAAGCTCTGTGGCTATGGCTATAGATGAAAATGACAGCTTTGCGGCTATGGCTATAGATCCGAAAAAATTGAAAGGACTTCCGAAAGAAGAACCATTATCATGGTTCAAGCAACCATGGCCCATTATGTTCTTTGATCATAATAGAGCTTATCGGCCGATACGATATATCGGGAATAGCCCATTTACTCGCCTAGGTCCTGTGAGGACCGAAGTATCTCAATATTTTTTTGGCACATATTCGAGTGATGGAAAACAAAGAATCTCTTTTACGTTTTTACCTAGTGTATTGGTCCTTGGGGAAAAGCTCGGAAAATATAGAGATCTTTTAGATACTTCTTGCTCATCTGAGGATCCTTATCATAGATGGATCCATACCATGAAAAGAAGAAGAGATTTTTTAGGGAATGAATTTTCGGATCGAGTGAAAGCTCTAAGCAATGGATCTCCTGCTGAAAATGTTATCGAAAGGAGAGTGGAATTCTCCAATTCTCAGGGAGATTCTTTTATTGAAATGTATGATCCATTCCTTAATGGGGCATTCCGTGGAACAATAAACCAACTCGAGTCCCCCCGAATGCTGAACGATTCGATCATTTCTAATCTTTCGGATTTTGTAGAGGTATCTATGAAAGACTGTAAAGAGGGATACCAAAATGATCAATTTGGGTATGGGTACCATATATCTCATCGTTGGCAGGAATTGGAACACGAAAGCTTTCGACTACCCTGGGAACCCTTACCTACAGATACTGTTCGTTCGCTTGTTCCGATCACTAAATCATCGGAAAGAGGAAAAGTTGAACCTATTTCGAAACGGCTCTATCTATTAGCAGAACGAATAATTGCAAATCAAGCAAGGAAGAAGATATTTGAAGAGTCTTTGTCAAATATAGATTCTTCAAATATAGATTCTTCTTTTGGTAACCTGATCTATCCAAAAGATTCGTTGGATATGACTTCTGATCAGATCCAAGAGATCTATGCAAAAGATGATGATTCGTTGATACATTTTCTGTGGTTGGAAATAGCCTTTCGAGTAGCCTATATAGATATCGTACCGGAAATAGCTTCATGTAATGAACGGATCTACACAAACTATTTGGTGAATATTTACAACCAAATCGACGGTAGAAACGTTTCGCCCACAGGTACCATAAAATGGGAATTGATTCTTGATCTTTTTACTACGAATACGGAACAGAAAGTGACTTCAGAACAGATTTTTCTTTTCGAGTCTTTGGCGCAACATGAGTGGACAATACTACGAAATTTTCGTGGGAATGTATCTACGGATGATTCAACGCAAACGAAAGATTTTCTTACCCTTTACAGGGAAATACTATTGAATGAACCTCTCCAAATGAAAGAGATTCAGAAACATGTGCCTCGATGGTCATCTAATGTTACGATGGATGAATCTGATGATGTAGACACAACTCCAATCACAACGAATAGCATTCGTGCAAGAAAGGTCAGAAGTACACTGACTTTTGATATTGGGGACAGAGAAATAGTTATGAAACGTTATTTTGTCGAATCAGATTATCGTCGGAACTTAATCAAAGGATCCATACGTGCTCAAAGACGTAAAATTATGATATGGAAGAGGATGCAACCGAATGTACATTCCTTTTTCTTTTTGGTAAGAAAGGAAATACCCACTTATCCTAAAGATCATTACGACACGTCCGATTCTGATAGAGTGAATATGGAACGAATCCCTAAAGAAATTAGGGAGCAAATCCAGAGATACGAAGAAGAATCGGAGCCGGTCCCCCACAGTCCGACACTCGCTGAGTCCTTATGTACAATGTGGCCGGAATTGAACTATTTAAGAGGTTTATTTTTAGTGGCTCAATCAAATCTTAGAAAAAGTATAATATTACCATCACTTATAATAGCCAAAAATATTGGTCGTATATTATTATTTCAAGGCTCCGAATTTCCAAAAGATTGGGAACAAATGAGGAGAGAAGTGCATATCAAATGCGCTCCTGATGGTACCGAATATTCTGAAACAGAATTCCCAGACAAATGGAAAAGAAATGGTATGCAGATAAAGCTTCTATTTCCTTTTCGTTTGAAGCCTTGGCATAGCCCCGAACTCCAATTCGAGAAAAAATTGCGTTGGAGCTATTTAACGACCCTTGGATTTGAAACTGACATACCTTTTGGTGATCCAATCCCACAGCTAGGACCTTTTTCGGAATTTTTTCAACCTATCTTCAAAGAATTGATCTTCAAAAAATTGAAGAGAGGGTTGATCATCTTTCAAAAATTGAGAAAAGGATTGATTCTTTTCAAAAAATTGAAGAGACGATTGATGGGATCTACAGGAATAAGACGCGTTCCACGAGTTAGATATATAGACAAAAGTGAACTGAATGACCGGATACAACATAAATTACTGAGTGAGACTACCCCTATGGATAGTGCAAATGATTCATCAGAAATGAATGATCCATTTGGATATGAAACCCGAACAATTAATGTGAAAGATCCAGATGATCGGATGACCACAATGAAGGAGCGGATAAAATCTATCGCGATCATAAATAGTGCTCCTATAACTGGAATGTCTCTGGTGGATTCAGAGAGTAATAATGGATCGAAGGGGAGTTTGGGATCAACATTCAAAAAACGATTGGTTCAGATTCGGCGAATACCTGGTCGATTTCGAAAGAAAAGTGTCCAATTAATCCGAAAAAGGTTCTATTCAATGAAATTAATGAAACTTTTTCTCAAAAGAATGGACCGATATCTTTTACCAAGTTTTATTCATTTCCTCGAGTCAAATATCAAATTTTGGATTCGATCCGCTTGGATCCGATCCACGGGGAATATAGCCACAATTTACGGACAAATATTCATTATTAATAATGATATTTCAAGAATAAATAGAGGTAAAATTACCAACTACTATTTGATCAACGAAAAAATACAAGATTTTGAAATTAATCCTGATCGAAACATGTTCTCAATGTCCCAAGCATATGTATTTCACAAGATATGGCAGATAAGGGCAATGAACAGGTCCTATTCAAAGTATTTATTAAAATCCCGAGCCCAAACATCATATCCCTTGATCAAGAAGAAGATCCAAGAATTATTAGATATACAAAGAATATTGGATCACGAGAAACCACAAGATCTGAAGGAGAATGACTGGAAACAATGGTTGAGATGTTTTGACCGGTACAACATATCCCCAGAGATATGGTCTAGGATAAACCCACAGAACTGGAGAAATGGAGTAAGTAAGCAATGTACGTGCTATGAAGAACAATTCATTCCCTATGAACAACAAAAAGATTCTATATTTGCAGCTGTGATGGAACCTTATTTGGGACTACTTCGGAAAATGAACAAACGTTACAGATACGATCTCTTATCATATAGTTATCTCAATTCTACAAAAGATTTTGATATTCTCAATTCTACAAAAGATTTTGATATTCTCAATTTGACAAAAGATTTTGATATTCTCAATTTGACAAAAGATTCGGATATTCTCGATTCTACAAAAGATTCAGATATTCTCGATTCTACAAAAGATTCAGATATTCTCGATTCTACAAAAGATTCAGATATTCTCGATTCTACAAAAGATTCGGATATTCTCGATTCTACAAAAGATTCGGATATTCTCGATTCTACAAAAGATTCGGATATTCTCGATTCTACAAAAGATTCGGATATTTACGGGCCGCCAGTACAACCTTATATACCAGATGATCACGATATCACCGATCGTGAAGGAATTCTCAGGGAAAAGTTTATTCGTGATATTATCGAGGAGGATTGGAAGGGTACCGATTTCAATATCATGAATGGTCCTCGTTCTACTATTGAAATTTACGATGCTATACGTTCTTGTACTTACGATCATACAACAATGATTGACAGGCAGAAGACTGATCTTCTTACGAATAAACAGAGGATTGATGAGACGCGAAGAGACAATGTTGGCATTATTGATTCTCCGGAAATCGAGAAGAGAGGATCCGTATTAGATTTAAAATTATGGTTATTCCCGGACCTTTTGGGAATCAAAAATATATATGACACTGAATCGAAGTATGTACCAAAAAAATCGTTTTTACGAGAAGAACGAGACCGGAAAAAGATAGAGGAAGAAGAAGAACGGAAGGAAACAACAGAACAAGGAATAGGTGTTAGATCACATGTTCATAAAAAAAAAGGAAAAGAGCATAATCGGAACGATAAAGCCGGTAAAGTAGAAGATCAAAAAACTGGTAAAGTAGAAGATCAAAAAACTGATGAAAAGAAAAAAACTGATGAAAAGAAAAAAACTGATGAAAAGAAAAAAACTCATCAAGTTTTTGTTCAATACAAAGCGGTAGAAGGTATAGGGGAAGACGGTATATTCAAGCTGTCGGATGTTTGCAGGGTTATGTGCGGAATTAAGGATCCGGTCCAATATCTTTGGACCAATATCCACCAGGGAAATGTTAACCTGAATCTAATGTTCCTTCTTCTTCAGAAGACTAGCAATGAAAAGGCTAGCAATGAAAAGGATAGCAATGAAAGGGATAGCAATGAAAAGGAAATATGGGAAGAGAATATTCTTCGGGAGGATGTTCCGAGAAAGGTAAGCAATGAAAAGGAAATATGGGAAGAGAATATTCTTCGGGAGGATGTTCCGAGAAAGGTAAGCAATCGAAATGAAATATGGGAAGATAAAAACATAGTGATCCCCGAACCATATCGTTTATCAAGCATACTGGACGACCAATTCCTGATGTATAAAATCGTAAGTATTTCATTTAAGTTTCCAAATAAAGCCCGGGAATGGATAGATGAAAATCTTTATGATGGATCTGTGCAACGCGGGAAAATTCTGGGGGATGGAAAAAACATTTTGAGTTCCCTCAATTTAGAAGATCTTTTGCTCCCAAAACGTCGTAGAGAATTTCGAATCCTGAATCGGTTTGATCCGGAGAACGATCATGTAGGATTTTCCAATGGAAAAGACATACAAAATGACGAAGAACTCATGGAAAGAGACCAACATCTTAGCGTAGATACAACACAAATAATTAAACGTTTTCTTTGGCCTAGTTATCGATTAGAGGATCTTATTTGTATGAATAGATATTGGTTCAATACAAATGATGGGAGTCGATCCGCGATGTTGAGAATACGTATGTATCCCCTAACTTTCAATTGATAGATTTTTTGCGTTTTCGTCAACAACAACAACAACAACAACAAATAGATTGATTCAATGGAGTTTCTGGGCCAAAATTGAACCAATCTGTTCGTTCCGTTTTATCAATGCGATGTGAAAAGATTCTACATCTCCTATCGTATTTTGCCATAGGTCCAAAACCAAATGTTCCTCCAAGAAGATAGAAAGAATCCGACCAATTGTTCTTCAATAGAAATAAATGGTCGGAACGAATCAGAATTATTATATGGACCATAGAATGGATCTAATTCTTTTTTCTGACTCGAGAAAAAAAAAAAAAAATTCTATTCAGCTCCGGTAAAATTTGTTTTTTATGATCAAGAATTTGTCCATTAGTTCGTCTCTGATTCCCAATAAACAGAGAGGATCTGTTGAATCTCAGGTATTTTATTTAACCAATCGGGTCCTAAGACTTACCCAGCATCTGCAATTGCACGGAAGAGACTATTCATCCCAAAGGGGTTTGTGGAAAATTTTGGGCAAACGTAAGCAACTTCTGATTTATCTCTCCAAGAGGGATAAACTTCGTTACGATGATTTAATCGGTCAATTGGGTATTCGTGGGCTAAAAACCCGTTAATTTCGAAGTTTTGAATTCCAATCCAATTTTTAGAGATCCCGGATCCTAATTAGTCGTTCTTTTGTTCTCATTTATAAAACGAACCGGAGAGGGGTGACATATGACCATGCTTGCTGAAAGACCCCCTGATGGTAAGTATGGGTCCTCATTATCCATCGATAATGGATGTTCTTCGACTTATTGCTAGATGGTAAAGATGTTATTTACTTTGAACCTCTATCAGATTATTTACATAGGGAGGGATGGGATCAAATTGTTTAGAACCGAACAATAGTCCAATATCTCCCCTATGTAACGCAATGGGATTATTTAGCTACTATGTTCGCAGAGGCAATAACGGTAAATGCGTCGAAAAGATCGATCGGGAAATATGTATCCCGAAGGGCTAGCTATAGCAGAGTGATTATGCTAGAGGTAGATAAGGTCACTTTTTTTTAGTGAATGCGATCTCATAATATTGGAAATTCTCGCACACATAATGAATCCACCTGGATCTATTTTTCGTCCCTCTAGTAAGTATGATGAGAAGTATCATTCTATTTCTGATCTTATAATAAAAGGATCATTAGATAATGGAAAATAAGAAACTCAATAGAACTTTTATATCTGAGAAGATAAAGGTATAAGGAGTTGATCTATTATGCTCGAGCATACACTTATTCGAGTTCGAGGTGCTTTCTTCATTATCTATTGGTATTTATCTGGTCACGAGTCGGAACATGGTTAGAGCACTTATGTTTCGCCAATACTGCATGCAGTCGATTCAAATCCAGTAGCATTTTCGGGTTATCTTAGAATATAGTCGGCGAGTAAGGGGGGACATCTTATCGATCTTTGTTATAGCTATTGCAGCCGCCGAAGCAGCTATTTAATCAGCTACTGACATCGTATCATATAATCAACTCGTATCGATCAATTTCATTTGTCGAAATGGTGATAGAGTATCGTATATATAATCTATAGATTACGAATCGGTATATCTATTCCTATCCAAAAAGATGATGGGTATATATCAGAAGATATATCTATTCTATATGACTAGAATCAATCGAAATAAATCTCTATAGTATTACGATCGATCAAAAACATGATTGATCCATATTAAACTCATTATGAAAATTACCTATCATGATTGGACCTTATTCGGGGTGATCTAGAGGGATCGAAATGATCAAAATATCTTTGTCCCATTGAAAAAATACAGAATCTTAACATATTGGTTCCAAATAGAATTGATAGTACAATTATTGATTCTTTTATATTCATAATATCCCGTTATTAGCCATCTTTATTGGGCATATATTAGAAGATTTGGCTATATATGATCTTATCAAATGAAAACTTTTTACTAACTAATGGAGATCCAATGGCACATTCGGTCAAAATTTATGATACATGTATTGGTTGTACCCAATGCGTACGAGCTTGTCCCACAGATGTATTGGAAATGATACCTTGGGAAGGATGTAAAGCTAAGCAAATTGCTTCTGCTCCAAGAACAGAAGACTGCGCAGGTTGTAAGCGGTGCGAATCCGCTTGTCCAACAGATTTCTTGAGTGTACGTGTTTATTTATGGCATGAGACAACGCGCAGTATGGGTCTAGCTTACTGATCAATATGCACAATAAAAAAGGTTAAATCCATCTCATATTTCTTTCATTCTTTTTTTTTTTTTCTCCACTGATAAAAACCCATACTTGAGATCTTGGATCAAGTATGGGTTTTTATAGAGAGATGGAAAGTATCTTCTATAATAAGTGAATTACCCTGGCTCGATCAACAATGATTTGTTAGTTTGCCCATATCTGCAGGTTCCTTAATCCCATTATTTGCCCACCCATAGAGGGAAGGAATGAGCTGATTCGATGATATACTCTAGGTAAGAACTCCTTTTCATTACCTATACATTCCGTCCGTTACCATTTCCAATTGGATAATTAATTGATCCAATTGAAAGAAGAAAGAGTCTAACTGGATAGATTTTATTGATTTTCATTGGAGATTGGGAATTGGCGGACTTTCCATTGGATCTATTTGACGGGATTTTTTACCACTTTTGCCATTTCAGTTGCTTGGCCAGTTACTTCAAATCTTCGATCGTTACATTTACTGATGTTATGCAATGTACAGTGGCCAATTAGGATCATTTGCTTCTCGAGATATTCTGCTTTTCTTTCCTATGCGGGAGCTGGAATCAATTTCCGTTCACCCACTTCTATCCGTACGGGGGGAGGGAAAGACGTTTATATTTGGACACAAAGTTCATTTCGTACACTGCGAGTGTTCTATCTTTCCCCTAATCAGAGCTTGAAGTATGGGTCTCTAGGGATCTGATAGACCAACATTAGGTTCAGGAATATTGGATAATAAATAGTATTCCGTAATACTGGAAATAGTATTCTATTTAGGGTTCTTCATCACTTATGCAATCAAATCGCCAATTTTTTCCTTACATACCTGGTTACCTGATACTCATGGGCAAGCGCATTATAGTACATGTATGCTTCAGTAGCCGGAGTTCCATTTAAAATGGGAGGATATGGGTTAATCCGAACATGGAATTGCTACCTCATGCTCATTTTATATTTCTTTTTGCTGTGGTTGGTAATGATAGGAGCGGTTCAAATCGTCTATGCAGCTCCAACATCTCTGGGTCAACAGAATTGGAAAAGGAGGATAGTCTTCACTATCTCATATGGGATTTTTAATTATTGGTTCCATGGCAGATACAGGTCTCAATGGATCCATTTTCAAATGATATTTCATTAATCCATTGGTGCGGCATTTTCATTCTTAGCGGGAACAAGTGACGATAGGATACATTTCTTCTTCTTGATGAAATAAATGGTAGGGCTATACTAATAGCTAAAATACTATGTCCGGTAGTTTTTCAATGGCTTCTCTTGCGTTACCGGAAATCAGTGGTTTTATGGCAGAATCTATGAGATTTTCTTCCCGAGAAAAATGACTGTTTATAAATCAATCTTCTTCGACCTTGAAAATCGAATCATTGGTACTGCAATAGCGGCAATTGTAACGATATTCACTCCCATCCACTTGTTGTCTATGTTACGTCGAATATTCTATATAAGTTGAAAATGTGACGAACCCTTATTTAACGGATTCTGGACCAAGAGATATTTTAATCCTGATCTGTCTCTTTCTACCAATAATAGGTATTGGTGCTTATCCCGGTCCAGTTCTCTTTCTATCAGATTATTGGATAGAAGTTAGCTCATCTCGATCCTTCCATCCATGAAATGAATGGCAAAAATTTATTTTTGTACTTTCCGAATAGATTCTTATCTATATAATAGAATTAATAGGATCCAATTCTCTTTTGAGAAATGAATGGAATGGAGCGAATCAAAAATGAAATTATTTCTCTTTTATTTTGAGAAAATATAGTTCAAGTTATTTCAAGTAGTGATTCCATCATTCTATAATCAATCTTTGAAATAACTTGGACCAGTTATTGATGTCACTTATCACTTACATAAAGGAACTGGATCGAATCTATCCTTCTTTTTCCCTCCGGGAATTCGGTCCATTTATGGTTCCAACCATCCATAGCTGTGTAACCCTATTCCTAATAGATCGACCCCCAAATAACGGATCCAAACTATAGAAAATCCTAAAGAAGCCACAATTGCCGGTTCCTCACCCTGCCAACCCTTATTCATTCTAGTATGCAGATAGATTGCGAATATGGTCCAAGTAATTAATGCCCAAGTCTCTTTTGGATCCCAGCTCCAATAAGATCCCCATGCTTCATTGGCCCATATTGCTCCAGAAAGAGTACCTATGGTTGAAAGAGAAAAACCGGGACCAATCGCACGATAACTCCAATGATCTAATTGTTTAATCAATTGACATTTACGATAATTCGTTGATGAAAAATCAAAAGTGTATTGCAAATCACTTTTTTGTTTTTCATGTGAATAAAATTTTTCATTGGGAAGAATGGATCGGGAAAAGAAATTGTCCATCGCACCAAAAAGAACCTGTCTATTTACTCCGGACATAATCACTAGAAGAGCTATTGATGCTAGGGATCCACATAAAAGGGTTGCATAGCTGAACAATATCATACTTACATGCATCATTGACCAATGAGATTGTAGCGCAGGTACTAACATTCCGGATCGTTGCATTTCCTCCGGAAGACCTAAAGTAGCAAAACCATGAGTTAACATAGCACTTGGCGCGGTGATTGCACCTAACCACCGATCATCCCGGTTCCGTACTTCTAGAACTATATGGAGCACGGATGAACTCCAGGAAAGGAACATGAATGATTCATACAAATTACTCAACGGTAAATGTCCCGAATAAAGCCAACGAGTAATTAATAATCCCGTTGTACAAAGAAAAGTAACTATCATGCCCTTTCCTCCCGAACTACTTAGTCCTTCAATTCGATAAACTAAGGTTCCCCAATAAATGAGAGTGACAACCAAAATGAGAGAAAAAGAGATGTGAGCCAATATATGTTCTAAAGTTATGAATATCATAATCAAACCCATTTATTCATTTTATTCCCGAATGAGATCTATGATGAAAAGATAGGATTGATCTATCACAATGGAAATAGATTGAACAGATATTGCTACATAGGAAGAAGTGATTGATGAGATCTTCCTGGAAAAATGCCGCCACTCGGATTTGAACCGAGATGCTCTCGCACTGCTTCCTAAGAGCAGCGTGTCTACCAATTTCACCATGGCGGCTTCGTAGGGACCATACTAGCTTATTTACACCAGATCGTCAATGTTATGGAACGTGTCTAGCAGAGGGAGTAATCTGTGATTATAACAGATGTCCAAATAAAATAGAAGTTCGAGCATTGACATTTGAATCAAATTTATGTTGGTTAATGGTTATAACGGAGCATGGCGCAGCTTGGTAGCGTGCCATCTTGGGGTGATGGAGGTCGTGGGTTCAGATCCCGCTGCTCCGAAAGAGAATGGGGAAATAGTAACATGCCTTATCGAACAAAGAATATCTGTCAATTTTCGCTCACGATGGGAAGAATCGGAGCAGCTAGATTCCAAACAAGAAAGAGAGATACATGGTTATATCATCACTTTCCAATCTGGATTATTTGATCATATACATATCTAGAACGAAACCATTTTTCTGAGATCTCCCGTATGATTATTCTCCAATATCCTGTTGGACTTTTCAATTTGAGAGGAGACATCCAAATATATTGATAGCTCGCAATAATATTACATACGAACTAATAGTACTATATACAGGCTGCTTATTAATGAATTGATCCTATTTTGAGCTACTGAGATGTAGAAAGGGGTTTAATCCATAGGATAAAAAATTGCACTAGATTACGCATCTATATTTTTGTCAGCTCATGTATCTCTGCCACAATGGTTTGGGCATTACGCATTATAAATGGTAGAGATACGAAGAAAGAGGATTCCTTTTAGTTCTCCTAAAGGATTTAGCACTCACTCTTTTCTATCCAACCATAAAGGAGGGAAAGAATGGGTTCAGACCCAATAAGGAGATGAATCATTGGGAGGAGCAGAAGCAGAAGAAGGATGAATTGAGATATTTGAAACTACGAACTAGTAATTATTCGCCATAGAGCAAAAACCTGCATCTATTACGAAATGCACGAGTGATTCCATAATGAAATAATATCATTCCCATGCATTATTCCGTAGGTTCTGTGCCATTATTTATAAGAAATAAGAAATCGTTTTGATCCTAGTTTCGGATCGGAATGGATGGGGATGTTGATAAGGTTGAGCTACCGGAAATGTAGCATAATGGTAATGCTGAAGTTCGTTCAGGATCCTTACAAAAAATGATGAACTCTAATCCCTTTCCAGTGGGAAGGCGGAATGGATAGAGGAATAGTGGATAAATTCCCCATTTCTCCAGATTGGCTGAAGGGAAGTACTGTAGTGGAACTAATTAATGACCGTGTCCCTTTCGTACGACCACCCTTGGGAGTACCCGAAGAAAATGATTTCTTTCGCATCACCGTTCTCCAGGGTCCTGGAGGGTGGTGTCGTATATTCGCTCGTGTTGTGCTACGGATCATCCAAATCAATTGATGTCAATTTTGATTCGGATGATCCAGAGGAATCATCATTGGCTATGCAATAAAAACTTTTCGAATGACCGGTGGAGATAGACTTAGCTAAAGAAAAAGCTTTTATTGCGGCCCGATATGCTTTTCCCTTCCGAACATTTTTACGAATTTTTTTCTTGGATCTAGAAGTACGTTTTTTTGGAACTGCCATAAGGAACAATGGGTTTAATTCATATATTGTGATGTGAAAGACATCTTCTGTATTTCATTTATTCATTTCTCTCGTGGAGAACTCAACATATTCTTTATCGGAATATGCTGCAAATTGAATCAATCCATTCTCTCGACGAAAACGCAAAATAAATTGAAATAGATGAGAATCTACCAATGGAAATTGAAAGTTCAATTTCCATTATATATTATCATCCATTATATATTATCATCCATTTTATAGAATATATTCATATAACGATCGATATCGAGGGAATATCTTTCTAATCCTTCTTGTTCATGTTCCTGTCATATCCTGAATTGAAATTAATGGGATCAGAATGTTCTATGGATTGATTGTAAGATCTTTTCAATTGGAAAGACAGGAAAAGATGCGGAAGTATCAACCAATTTTGAGTGAAAGGTTTTAAATATTCTTCCGATGTTTCATTTCCAAGTTCCATAACGTTTATATGTATAGGAAATAGTTTCATCAAATAGAAATTTTTTCTATCAATCATACTACTTTTATAATTGAAGTGATATGTGAGGACCGATAATGTAAGTACTACTATACCCTTGACCAAAAAATATGGATTGCTTTTACGCAGATCGCGTAAAAGCAACGTACTGAGAATTCTAAGGTCAAAGAGCTTTATAAGGCGCTCCCGGTGCGAAAGGATTTGAATTAAAAATCTCACTAAATTGGATTCGGTCCATGGATTGTATAGAAATTGATAACTTTTGATCTCTTCCAATTTCACTATCCAGGATCTTCTTTTTTTTCATTTCTTTTTACCCCTTTTTTCATCCCAATGAATAGAATAAATAGATTATTTAATCTTGATTTATATAATTGGAACGCTCATATCAACCACTCAACTCACATGATATAAAGATCAATATTTATTGAATGAAATGAACGGAAACCCTTTTTGTTCATTATGACAATTTACATATCTTCCAATTGAAATATCCAGCTCCATTTTGGTCATTTCATTTATTCTTTACCCCAATTACAGGTAAAATAAATATAATTAAATACCATAAAAAAGAGCTCGTGTAAATGACACGAGCCTCTGGAGTGAAGAGAGCTATAATATAAAAAACAAAAATTTGTTTGATGGAAGGGCTCACATTAGGTTTAGGGATAATCAGGCTCGAACTGATGACTTCCACCATGTCAAGGTGACACTCTACCGCTGAGTTATATCCCTTCCCTACCTTCATCTGGAAGGAGAACTGACTTATGAATAATAACTTACCAAAGGGTCGAGAGACTCAACACCACTATCCCACTATTTTCTCTCGAACAACTTGAAGCCAAACCTTCCTTCTTTTCACACTACTACGAAAAGAAAGAATGAGAAAGAAAAGATTGGATACTATTCTGAGTGAATCCTATCGAAAATAGGATTTCCTACTGATTTGAACCATAACATATGGTCCCGTAAAATCAGTAATATTTTACCTATCTCGATCAAGCAAGTTTGACATGAACATGTCAAATATTTTGTTAAACATATTTGATCCGATCTAGCACTAGTGCGTGCGGAAAGGACTAAAGATTGGTTGGAAGAACAAGGAGAACAGGATCGAGTAAAGATTATACAGAGATGATACGGATCAAAAATTTATTCTTGCACCCAGGATATTACTGTTTTCGAAAAATAAGATCTACTTTTATCTCTTTTTCCATTCAAAAGTTCCGATTTGTTTCCACTTCGAGACCCCAAAAATGAACAAATTTTTGCTCTAAGGAACACGTACAGGATCCATCATTACAGAACAGAAAAGAGAAGACCCTATGCAACTGTTAACTACTTCATATAAATACATTGATATCCTCTCGCCTAGCGAGCAAATATTGACCTCCGTGGATGGAAATACTTCTTTATCTGGATCGATGTGAGAGTACAACTACATTTCCAAAATCCATATTGTCTCTTCGGAACAGGTTGACCCCTTCGCTCTCTCGTGGTACAATCTTCTTCCCGCTGAGCCCCCACTTTTCCACCGGTCCACAGAAACAAGATATAGGACTGGTGCCAGCAGTTCATCAGTTCATCATAGGAGAAAGGACTCACCGGGCCAGATCATTGACTAATCAGATCAAAAATAACTTCCTTTTCCGTATACTTTCCCCCGCCATATCGATTGCTATTCGCGGGCCTTACGCAGTCGATCAGATCATATCTCAGATATATATATATATATATATATATCCTTCAACATAGGTCATCGAAATGATCTTGGACGACCCCAACCAAAGCACGAAAGCCAAGATCTTTCATGAAATTGATTCCTGCTCGAATTCGAACAGTGTATAACCACATGGATAAGCTCACATTAACCCGTCAATTTCGAATCCAATTTGTATTTGGAGGAATGATATTTCGAGATATCAAGAAGGAATTAGCATTTCATAATGTCGATTCATACAAAAGAGTATTTCTTCAGACGCTGTACTTATAGGATGGGAATAGAGAAGGAAGAGGAAATCCCGAAGATTTTGCATAATCTTTTTGACCAAAAAAAAAATATGATTCAGTAGTTTTTTGTTAGAACACTAAAACGTGTTTGACTCAATTGGTTCCAGTGACTCTTTTAGACATAATGCATGAAGGAAGGGAATATGAAGATTCTCGAACAATGAAAATAATCCAATCTATCCTACTTCGAAAAAATTGAACGAGAAGCCGTATGAGGTGCAAATCTCATGTACGGTTTTGTAGAGTGACAGTGAAGACAACTTATCTGTCAACTTTTCCACTATCACCCCCAAAAAACCAAACTCTGCCTTACGTAAAGTTGCCAGAGTACGATTAACTTCTGGATTTGAAATCACTGCTTATATACCTGGTATTGACCATAATTTACAAGAACATTCTGTAGTATTAGTAAGAGGAGGAAGGGTTAAAGATTTACCCGGTGTGAGATATCACATTGTTCGAGGAACCCTAGATGCTGCCGAAGTAAAAGATCGTCAACAAGGGCGTTCTAGTGCGTTGTATATTCTTACTTATCTAAGACTTGTATCATTTCATGATGATGCCATGTTAATTGCTAGGAACATGTGAAGTATATGGCTAACCTAATAACGAACGTTTTGTAAGGGGACTAGAGCAGGCTACCGTAAAACAAACGATCCTCTTTTTCAGGAGATTTGGAACTATTATATGTCCAAGGTTCAATATCGAAATCATTTTCGAAGTTTTCCCTGATTGTTTCAACAGAAAATGAAAAATACCTTGACCTTTTTAGAACAGGTTCGAGTCAAATAGCAATGATTTGAAACACTTTTTTTATACACTATTTTGTAAACCTAAGGACTTGATGGTATAGATATGTAAAATACAGGATTTCCAATCATAGCAAAAGAAAGAAAGGGAACGGATACTCAATCGAGAGTGAGTAAACAGAATTATATGCATAAAGAATATATCTCATCTATGCAGATAGAATCATGTGGAAAGCCGTATTCGACGAAAGTCGTATGTACGGTTTGGAGGGAGATCTTTCATACCTTTAGAGATCCACCCTACAATATGGAGTCAAAAAGCCAAAATAAATGATTTGCAGCCTTTATGAAATAGATTCTTGAACCTTTTTCACACTCATGTCACGGCGAAGTACTGCAGAAAAAAAAACTGCAAAATCCGATCCTATTTATCATAATCGATTAGTTAACATGGTGGTTAACCGTATTCTTAAAAACGGGAAAAAATCATTGGCTTATCGAATTCTTTATCGAGCCATCAAAAATATTCAACAAAAGACGGAGAAAAATCCACTATCTGTTCTACGCCAAGCAATACGTAGAGTAACTCCCAATGTAACAGTCAAAGCAAGACGTGTGGGTGGATCGACTTATCGAGTTCCCATTGAGATAAGATCTACACAAGGAAAAGTACTTGCCATTCGTTGGTTATTAGGGGCATCTCGAAAACGTCCGGGTCGAAATATGAATTTCAAATTGAGTCACGAATTAATGGATGCTGCCAGAGGGAATGGCAATGCTATACGCAAAAAGGAAGAGACTCATAGAATGGCAGAAGCCAATAGAGCTTTTGCACATTTCCGTTAATTCATAAACAGGATCGATATTTACCTATCTATATAGTGGATTTACATATCCTGATAAATTAGAAATTAATTCCCGTTCGGATCGGGATTTATCAATATGTTTATCGGAACAAAAGAGAAAAAAGAAGAAGAAAAGAACATAAATCATAGATAGATAAACTAAGCCCTCTTGGGAAAGCTTCCTTAAGAAAGAAGGAGATAGAGTATGGAGGAATATTCGATCCTATTCATGAGGATTATGTCAATCTCCTATTCCGAAAATTGCAAGTTAGAAACTATTTCTACTCTTTCGGAGATTGAATGAAATTACTAATTTATGATCTGACATGTACAAAGTGAAAACTTCATTTTCAATTATACCCTGAGATCATTTGAAAGAGTTTCATTTGCTTTTCTTCCATTCTGGTCTATGGTCTTTCTTGGCTATATGGTCTATCCAGGGGAAAGATTGAGCTTCAAGAAATAGTAAATGGTCTCATAGATACACAAATGTATAACTCTCCAGGAATTTTGATTGCGCTTATATCCATAACTGTAGGAATTGGATCCGAACTTTCTCCAGTCCCTTTTCATCAATGGACCCCTGACGTATATGAAGGAGTGCGATTCGTTTTACAAATTATTACCTCTATTTTATTATAGAGGTAATAGATATCTCTATTTATTTTTTATCAATGTTTCTATCTCTAAAAACTCTATGGACATGTGGAAAAGAGAAAGAAAAGGACTGTTACCCCTACCCCCACTCGGACCAAGACATCACTTAAAAAAAAGTTTTTTTTTCAAATATTTTTTGTCGAAATAACAATTAAGGTAAAGCAAGGTCAAAAACAACTAATATCTTTGAATGAACAAAGATATTTTGCAAGAGAGATTGGTAAGACCAAATCTATTGATTCAATAGATTTGGTCTTATACATGCGCGAGGAAGGGAATAAAAAAGGAATCAGATTATTATTTTATTCCTTCTTTATCACCTAGAAACAAACCGTGCGAGGTTCGAGTCCCATGCACGGTTCTGAATGAGAAAAAGGAGTGAGGGATTCTCTTTTCGACAACTCTACCATTCGTTTCTTTTCTTTCGTTCCGAAAATAGCTGCTCTAGCCGCTCGAATCGAATTTTCGATGTTCGTTCCTATCTTCATCGAACGAACGCATGGCAATAGATATATATGCACATAGAGATATATCTATTGAAATATGGATATCTGACCGCTCCGTTCTAGTCAGGAATAGATATCATAGAATCGAACCTGTTCTTTACAGATTGTTATTTGGTACCATATTCAATTCTTTAGGTTTCTATTGAATCTAAAAAGAAAAGATGTTTAGTCATCTTTTTTACGTATATTTCTCCAGATAATGAAAATTAAAATATAAAAAATTGGATTATATATAATTAACCTATATGACCGATCGATATCAATACTCGAAGACGCTATCTCTAACATAGATTCTATATTCATTTTACATATCAGGATATTTTGAATATATAAAATATATATATATAATATATATATATATTTTAATGGACTAGGATTGACTCACTTTCGGGATGCCTTGATGGTGAAATGGTAGACACGCGAGACTCAAAATCTCGTGCTTAAGAGCGTGGAGGTTCGAGTCCTCTTCAAGGCATAATATTGCTCATGCTTATTGAATGAGCAATTCAATGGTAAATCTCGTACGAGAGTATCTCAATAAATTGAGATAGATTCCCTTCGTATCTGTTGATACGAGGTATTCCGACGATTACCTACAAGTTTAAGTGGAATAGGACAGTGGATCACAGGCAGGATCTTGGAGATCTTCTCTATCTAATGAGATAGTCCATTCCGAAATGGTCCACCCTCGTATTATGAGGTATATTTCATTAAGGACACAGATTGAGAAGATCTTGCAAGATAAATAGATTAACCATATACCCCTCTCAAGATCTTGCAAGATCCGGGAGTTGTGACCGAACCTCAACAACTATATGCATGTCGGATTGACTCTATCCTTTCCTCTCCTCCGAATAGTGTAGGAAGAGAGAATGCTAGACTAGAACCGAAATCTAGGAAATAAGGAGTAAACATAGTCTAGTAGAGAATATCTCATTAGGTTAAAGAGAATTGGCTTGTCTTTACTATGCTTACTCTTACATGGTCGAGATCTCGGAGTGAAGAACCTATCTTCAAATTAAAGATCTATCAAGTCTTTTTTTTTTCTCCAACATACTTACTATTCTTGGACAATACCAGGAAAGGATTCATTATAGGATCTTAAATAGGAGCATATGTAGAACCTCTCATTGGTTTCCACGACCCTACTGCCCGGTCAATTTTGTTTTACTTCATTCCATATTCCATTGCTCTTTCATCGATTATTACAGATTATCCCGGCTGATGTCAAATCTTAATCCTGTTGTATGAATTGAGTGTTCAATTTCATTCGGAAAAAGACATTGATTCTCCGACAATGTCCTTGTCATTTGATCCAATAACATTCTGTTAGATAGGAACAGATTGAATAAATATTGATAACTCTCAGATAGAGTATTATAAAGAAAAGATTCATTAGATAATAAACTATTGGTTCCGAGCCATTTTTGGCGATGAATTAACGATTCGAAGCGGTAAAACTTTTCTCTCTTATTTCCGATTAACCAACGTTGATATGCAAATATAGGATAATGTAGCTCCATACGTTCCGATCGGATACTCAGTGCTTGAATGCGTTTGAAATCCTCAAAATGTTCCTTTCCTAATTGTTTCCACGAATTCATGAACAAAATCGAATTGTTAATGAATTTTGAATTATATCTACGAAAAAAATGGTAGTAACTTTTTTTAGGAAAAAAACCATATTTTGATGTTCTTCTCATTGAACCATAAGTAATATAAAGCCTTTTCAGCAGTTCTTCATTTGTGAAAAATTCTCGGCGTGAAAACACAAGGCACTCTTCTTGAAATAGGAAGGGATCCCAAAGAAATCGTCTTCCTAGAAAGAACATGGGTTTCTTAGAGGATTTATATTGCATCGGATTCGGATATTTTATAGAAATTTTAGATCTTATCATCTGCCTTTTTTTAAACGATCTGAACTGATACGAAGTTCTAAATGAATTGGGTCTTTTTATACGTCTTTTTGTACCTCTTTTTGTACGATCGAATCGATTACTGCGAAGAAAACTAAGACGCCAGATCCTAGGAGCCCAAACTATGTTATTTATGAATTCTTCATCCATATCCCTATCCATTTGTTTTGGGTCGAGAGTTTCTTTTTGTTTTGAGTCGAAAGTTTCTTTTTGTTTTGCGTCAAGAGTTTCTTGTAGAAACTTTAATTCATATTCTTGAAGAAATCGTATCATATCTAGATGATTTCTCGTTTTGGGCTGAGGAGCGAATGTGCTCTGATCCTTATCGAACGTACCCCGAAATCTTCCTAACCATGGAAATTCCACCAGAAGACTTTCTAAAAGACTAGAAGCTAGATCGAGATCATGCTCAGCGGATCTATCGAGAGTAATGCAATTCTCGATATTTCGTTCCGATATAGACCAAGAATCTCGAGCTGCTGATCCGGCCAAGCAACCCAAAATATGGGGAAGTATGGTCAATTCCTTCATAGTTGTTTCGGCAATCGAAGGTTCTAAATACCATTCGGACAAATAACAAAACCTTTTCTTCCATAATTCCTTTTTGGTAGATAGATGATTCAGGGGAGAATTCCTTCTAAGTGTATTTTGTATAAAAGCCTTTCCTACTTTGTAGATAAGTCTTTCATAAGTTTGACCGGATCCAACCTGATTCTCCATAGATTTCCAATTACAAGTTTGCCTAAAAAGAGCTGATCGAATCGTATTAGTGTCTATAACGGATTTCTTTCGGGTAATACTTATTATTAAGGCTTCATTGGCCAGTGCTGCTAGATCTCGTGCATCAGAACTTATGGTTCTAGATCCAAATTCATCGGAACAGGACAACTCTTTTTCCGAGTAGAACCCTTTACTACATAAAAGAATAGGAAATTCCCTTTGTCGTTGTGGGATAACAAGCATTCGAATATTGATCGATCTATCTAATCGATTTGGAGCTATTAGGGCTGGATCCACTTTTTGGGGGATATGAGTCGGAGCAATAACAAGAATATTTCTAATAGAATCTCTATCATAATCTCTAGAGAGATGGCTCACTAATAAACCAAGGAAAGAGTCACTTAAGTCGAAATCAAGGAAAGCGTGAGTTAAGTCATTGACATTCAGTTCATGAATGTTTGGAATCCATATTATGCAAGGAGACATTCTTTTTGCCAATTCCAAGGTAAGATGGAATTGTCGCATTTTGTCTATTGCCAAATTAAAAAATTCAGTTTGAATAATTCTACTATCAGGGTAATTTAAATACTTACCATACAAGAACTTGTTCAGAGATATTTTGATTAAAGGAACATAAGAGTCTGCTGCTATACTTTTGACCAAATAGGATCGACCAGTTCCCATAGGACCTATGAGTAAAATCCCTTTGGAAAGTAATGATCCTGAGTGGAGTGATAAAGGGGGTCCATGAAATGGGGGGTTGGTTTGACACAATATTTGTGAAGAGGTTATCTTCTGACAAAAAGCAAAGAATACCCATCTTTCTGCTAAACAAAATGGATCGAACTCGTAATTCATTAGATCTTTTTGATAAGTGTAGGCCAAATATCGTAAGTGAATAAGTCCCGGCTGTCCATTTATTTGATAACCAATTTCATTCTTGAGGAAATTATGACTGTAAGTCAAATTTGATTCAAATTGATAAATGTTTTTTTCCATCATTAGAAGCTGAACTAGTAATTCTATCTCTTTTTCGTAGATATCCATACTAGAACACCATTTGTTCCACTCTCTTATTATAGTTATAGGCGAATTAAGCTTTCTATTCTTCATCTTCCTCTTCATAGAAGAAGAGCTGGATGTGTCCCCTATATAAGATAACCAGAGATTAGGCACGAAAGGATTCATAAGTTTTTGCAACTCTATCACGTATGACGGATCCTTTAAATACTTGATGAGTTCAAAGTCTACTTTTAAATTGAGAAAGGTTAAGGAAGTCACTTTCAAATATTGAAGAACAGAATACCCAAGGACGAAAAAAGGGATAAGAATCCCATATTCTTCATACCTCCGAGCATTTAGTAATCTCAGATGTTTCCATATGAATGAAACTGATGACTTCTTTCGATCAACAGTACTAGATTCTAAAAACTCATTCAAAGGACTTAGAAAGAAAAACTTATTCAGAATGAATTTTCTGAATCTAAAACTAAATTGAAAAAGATTCGTTCTCAATTTCCATTGTATAGGTTCCCATAATGGATGATAAAGTTCCCACAAGATATTCAATTTATGTATAATATTATGTTTAATATCTCGCAAAATAAATACAAATTGATTACTCCCATGTAGTAATATCTCTGGAAGATTATCTAAAAGCATATTTTCAAGATATTTACACCCTGCAGAGGTAAAAAACCATGGCATATATGTTTGGAGCAAATCCCATTTTGAAAAAAGACTATCTATTCGAGATATCCTATACATCTCCTGTTTCTTAACAGGTTCATTAAAACGCGGTGATAATAGAATATTCCGTTCCTCTTTAGATGAATTAGAAAGGGTACTCCTCCCATCTATGCCTTTGTTTCCAATTATGTTTTGAAAACTTTCGGTTACAAACCAATCTTGAAACATTTCCTGATTCTTATTGGGAAAGATTTCGGATAGTAAATCATCTTGATAAGATCGAGTTTGAATAAGATCCATGTTTGAACTGAAATCCTTTTTAAGGTACTGATCGAGGTTGTTCTCTTCTGAATCGGATCTATGGAAAAAAGGCTGGCAAAAAGTTTTTTCCAAATTGACTATTTTTTCTTTTGTTAAAGGCGTTATAGAAATCTCTTCGATCGAGGAAAGACATCCATTGTCACGAACGAATGGATTAAATCGAGTTAGTAAATTGAAGGATCTGTACAAGTCATAGATTAATACAAACGTTTGGTCACCACTTCGTTTTCGTTGTAAATATTTAGGTAAGAATATGTTAGATATTTGTGACTTGATGAATGAAATAGTCTCTTTCTCTGAGTGAACGGGTCCTATTTCACCAATGGGCAAGGAAGATAGATTGTTGTGGATGGACAAAAGATGAAATAATTTTCCATATGTAAGATTCTTCCTTCTGATATGGAAAGGATTCATATAAGAAGGAAGAATCTTCCTATAATTTGACCGAGGATGATGCAAATAATCAAAAAATTGGAGCGTATTTGCTCCGTGAAAATAAGCTCTCAATGAGCTCTGATCAGATAGTTTGATGGGATTCAACCAATTGTCTCGATCGTTGGATATCGTCGAAAAAGAAGTGTTATTGAACGATTCCATGTGATTCTTTTCATTATCGAATAAGTCAATAATCAATGGATAAATCGGTATCTTATTCGAAAAAAATGGTTTAATTGTTCCTTCATCAATCAATAATTTTGATCTTTTTGAAAGATTATGGTCATCCAAAAGAAAGGGTTTTAATTTTTTTAAATGAACGATTAGAGCACCAATTGGATCCAACAACTTATTTAATAGTTGATCATTAAGACTTTTGAGCTCATAAAAGCGAAAATCCAAAATTGAAATGAAAATATCGAACTTAGAATTGAACTTCGAAATGATATCGAAGTTCGAATTTAAGATCTTCACAGTACTTTCAAAAAGGGAAGAAAACTTGAAATAATCTTTTTTGTTGGAACTTAGAGACCAACCAATTGAATCTTGATTAGTATTAGTACATGATCCAATTGGATCGAACACTATTTGAAAATAGTTTTGTTTAGAAAAAACATGTTTCAAATATTTTATAAAGTATTCGGTCTGATTGTACACATTCAAATTCCGATTGATATGTTTATCCGTTCGAATAATAGAACGGTTGAACCATTCTCTCTGACTTTTTCTCCAACTTGACGAATGCCGGTCAATTGTATCTTTCGTTACATTATGAAAACTTTCATTTTCTATCCAATTTGTTCGAATTTGATCCTTTAACTTGCGACTGGACCTTTTCATAAAATTGAATATATTCAATATATTTTCCGAATACCCGGAAATCTTATACCGAATCGATTCATACCAATGAAAAGCTTCAGTTCTATAATCGTTAAGAGGAGTTCCTATCTCCAAGCGATTTTTTGAATCGATTTGGCTCAATTCTTTGTCGATTATTTGATCTAAATATTCATCCTCTTTATCAGTAATCTTGAGTAGGACCCATAAAGATTGATTCTTCAATTTATCTCTGTGGTTGAAGATCCGATCCGATCTCAACGATCCATTTTTGTTGAGTTCATATAATTGATTCATGTGATAATCAATATAAAAATAAATTTGATCATGAACCTGACTAGGCTTAGTTATTGATAGAGTGAATTGATCTATCATTTCCAGAACAATTTTTTTAGTTTTCGATCGAAAATTTTTGTGCAATATGTATTGTCCCTTGCTTTGATCACAGAATGCAGAAGATAGATTCAAAGGCAGAGTCAAATTCCGCTTTATAGATCCGGATCGGTGCATATAACTTGGCTTTTTAAGAATAATAGATCCGAGATCTGATGAAATAGCACAATTCGAGGAAGGATTTTCAATTTCAAAATATGTTTTGATCTTCCATAGATCAACTATCCTATTCATTAATGAATAGGATTTTGAATCCCTTAAATCTTGGGAAAAAACCTCTTGTTGCCTTTTCAATAACCTTTTGGATAAGTTGAAATCTTCAATGGGCTTCTCAGTAGCACTAGGACTACCCATATACGATTCATCTATTAGCAATATGTAAAAAAAAGAATAACGAATTGATTTTGTAAAATTCTCAATGAATCTTTTCCTTTGGAAAGGAAAAGAAATCTCTTCCGTATATCTTTGATCTTCTGTAAATAATTCTTTCGCCCAAGAGATTGGAGAATATTCTGATAAACGCTTTGAGGACAAATCTGATTCTATTTTTATTTTTTCTCTCTCTTTTATTGAAAGAGAACAAATAATTGATCTTTCTCTTCGTTGCTCAATCTCCGTTTTATTTCTTGTGAATGGATCTTCACAAAGATCTTTTTCAGGTTCCCAATACTTATTTTCGGTTGAAATGAGAGTCGAATCGATCTTCGAATTGATATCTTTCTCATCCTTTTCCGAATGAGTTTCGCTCGGTCCTTGATTCTCCGAGATCATCTCATCCTTCTTGTTCATGTTCCTGTCATATCCTGAATTGAAATTAATGGGATCAGAATGTTCTATGGATTGATTGTAAGATCTTTTCAATTGGAAAGACAGGAAAAGATGCGGAAGTATCAACCAATTTTGAGTGAAAGGTTTTAAATATTCTTCCGATGTTTCATTTCCAAGTTCCATAACGTTTATATGTATAGGAAATAGTTTCATCAAATAGAAATTTTTTCTATCAATCATACTACTTTTATAATTGAAGTGATATGTGAGGACCGATAATGTAAGTACTACTATACCCTTGACCAAAAAATATGGATTGCTTTTACGCAGATCGCGTAAAAGCAACGTACTGAGAATTCTAAGGTCAAAGAGCTTTATAAGGCGCTCCCGGTGCGAAAGGATTTGAATTAAAAATCTCACTAAATTGGATTCGGTCCATGGATTGTATAGAAATTGATAACTTTTGATCTCTTCCAATTTCACTATCCAGGATCTTCTTTTTTTTCATTTCTTTTTACCCCTTTTTTTCATCCCAATGAATAGAATAAATAGATTATTTAATCTTGATTTAATATAATTGGAAAACTCGTGTCAACCAACCAATACCATTATAACACATGGATAGAATTTCTTTCACTGAAATAGGAAAATGAAACTGAATCCAGTCCGTTTTTTTCTCTTATTTTATGGGCGAACGACGGGAATTGAACCCGCGCGTGGTGGATTCACAATCCACTGCCTTGGTCCACTTGGCTACGTCCGCCCCGGAAAAACAAACCAATTGTCTCTATCTACAGTCATTTCTTCTTGGAAGAAATGACGAGGCTAACGTTTGTATGTGGGTCGGCGACCTCTTACAGGGGATCAAAGCAAGATCGATGACTAATTCCCAACCAACTATCGAACAAGTTTTTCGGTCGTGGACCTATGTCAAATGTCTATTGGTAATATTTGACATGAATCAAGTATGAGAGAAAGAATGTGATTGGATCCCGAACTACTCAATTTCAGATCTGAGTCTATACTAATATTATAGAATGAATATGTTGATGATCTTTATTCAGCATCCATGGCTGAATGGTTAAAGCGCCCAACTCATAATTGGTGAACTCGCGGGTTCAATTCCTGCTGGATGCAGGAGAACTGCACATATCCATTATTTATGGAATGGGAAGAAGGATGAAGAATAACAGCAAACATTTGAACAGTACCAACCCTTTCATTTTATTGAAAGGTTTGGTACTGTTCAGTTAAGCAATACACGATAACAATCCATCAGAGTCTTTATTATCCACCTATTGAAATAGATTCAACAGCAGCTAGATCCAGAGGAAAGTTATGAGCATTACGTTCGTGCATAACTTCCATACCTAGGTTAGCACGATTAATGATATCGGCCCAAGTGTTAATTACACGACCTTGACTGTCAACTACAGATTGGTTGAAATTGAATCCATTTAGGTTGAAAGCCATAGTACTTATGCCTAGAGCGGTAAACCAGATACCTGCTACGGGCCAAGCAGCTAAGAAGAAATGTAAAGAACGGGAGTTGTTGAAACTAGCATACTGGAAGATCAATCGGCCGAAATAACCGTGAGCAGCCACAATATTGTAGGTTTCTTCCTCCTGACCAAATTTGTAACCTGCATTTGCGGACTGATTCTCAGTAGTTTCCCTGATCAAACTAGAAGTTACCAAAGAACCATGCATAGCACTGAATAGAGAGCCGCCGAATACGCCAGCTACACCCAACATGTGGAATGGATGCATAAGGATATTGTGCTCAGCCTGGAATACAATCATGAAATTGAAAGTACCAGAGATTCCTAGAGGCATACCGTCAGAGAAGCTTCCTTGACCAATAGGGTAGATCAAGAAAACGGCAGAAGCAGCTGCAACAGGAGCTGAGTATGCAACAGCAATCCAAGGACGCATACCTAGACGGAAGCTAAGCTCCCACTCACGACCCATATAGCAAGCTACACCAAGTAGGAAGTGTAGAACGATTAGCTCGTAAGGACCCCCGTTGTATAGCCATTCATCGACGGAAGCTGCTTCCCAGATGGGATAGAAGTGCAAACCGATAGCTGCAGAGGTAGGAATAATGGCACCGGAGATAATATTGTTTCCATAAAGAAGAGAACCGGAAACGGGCTCACGAATACCATCAATATCTACCGGAGGAGCTGCGATGAAAGCAATAATGAATACAGAGGTTGCGGTCAATAGGGTAGGGATCATCAAAACACCGAACCATCCAATGTAAAGACGGTTTTCGGTGCTAGTGATCCAGTCGCAGAAGCGACCCCATAAATTTGCGCTTTCGCGTCTTTCTATAATTGCGGTCATGGTCAGAACTTCGTTTATAAAATCATCAGAGGCTCCCAAGCATAAGGCTTGTTATTTGACAGTATAATATGATCCATGTATCAATGTCAACTAATATCCGGGATAGAATATAGTATTTGAGATAGACTCTCTATTTTTGCGCATATATTACACACTCTATAGATCTATCTGTGGTTAGATACTCCATCAAATTCTTCCATTCCTGTAACCAGGAATGGAAGATCCGTTGTAATGAGAACGGATAGGCAGTGAAGATAAAAATTTTGTTGTTCGCTATAACGAAGTGCAATGCGATTCTGGAACCGAATTCTGAATAAATTAATATGAGTGGGATATTAATTCTTCATCACCTTTCCGGAGAACCCATAGTGCGATAGTTCGTTACCTGTGAATAGGAACAAATAGGAAAAGGAACTTGATTGGATCCAGAACCAGAATAAGTGGACAGAGGTCCCTATCAGAAATTTGATCCGGGTTGCCCGGGACTCGAACCCGGAGCTCGTCGGATGGAGTGGATTATCTGCTCCTTCAGTATCAGTAAGAGCGAGAAATCTCTCCCCAAACCGTGCTTGCAATTCTCATCGCACACGGCTTTCCCCATGTAATGTATCTATTTCCTAATCATTTTAGTTCTCGGATGGCAAAATAAAAATGATTCTGAATCGAGGCAATGACTCAAAGAGCATTTCATTGGTCAAATAAGTTTTCTATTTTCAGATCCTGTATCTTTTGCCAGGAATGGGCTAGGGGATTTATCTGGGGAATATCTGAATGCCAAATTCGTTCTCTCTGTGAACGGGCCGCCGCTTTTGATGAAAAAGGCGGAGAATCCAATTCTCGTTCTTTTGAAAACGATTTTTTAAAGAGTTCTGGACCTAATTCCTTCCGAACTACACGTATCGTACTTTTATGTTTACAGGCTAAAGTTTTAGCACATGATAATGAAAGTATATACTTTATACGATATAAACCATCTCGACCAAAGGATCCACTGTAGTAATGAAAAAGATTTCTCCAAATTCGATCGAATCGATCCAGGATATCATCATCTGTTAGACTGGTCCAAGACAATTTACTAATTGGCCGCCCTGATATATCACAGAATTTTTCTCTAGACAATAATCCAATTATTGGTACAATCGGAACTATTGGATCAAATTCATCGGTAATAAGATCGGCAATGAATAACTCATCTAGCATTTTAGTCTTGACCAAAAGAGGTTTCATCCGAACCCTCAGAAAATAACCTAAAGAAGAAGAACAATTCTTGGATAATTGATGAGAACATACCCTATATGGTTCGTTCCAAAGATGGAAATAACATTGCCGAAAAATTGGAAGATAATATCTATATTTTTTCACTAGGAGATGAGTACCCTTTATAGCTATAATAGATCTTTCTCCATATCTAACATAGTGAATGTTAGGATCCTTCAACGACCAGATACTTTGAAATGAATTTCGACGAGAAAATAGAAAAATATTTTTTATTTTTCGATGAAAATGAGTTCGCTGAGGGAAAGACCCATGAGATAACGATCGTGAATGAGAGGATCGTTTAAGAAGGGAAACTAAAATGGATTCGCATTCATAGACATAATTATTCCACAGGAACAGGAAGAATCTCGTATTTACTTTCGGGACGACAATAATCGATCTTTGTAAACTCTCTGAACTATTTCGATATTCATAGAGAATAGATCGTAATGGGTGCAAGGAGGGAGCATCTCCGATCCAGCGACGAAAGGTTCGAACCAAAATTTCTGGATGAATAGAATAGGGTATTCGTGTATCTGATACATAATTTGAATGCGGGAATTTATCCTCCAAGAAGGGAAATATTGAATGGATCGACCGGAAACTCTTCCATTCATTCATCCCTTCCACAGAATATTTTGACCGTATAGAGAACGGAACTTCCAGGACCAATGTCAGTCCTTCTAGTACCGATTCAGAATAGGAACTCTTCTTGCGATCAACTAATGGATTTGGATCGCAATTCACGAATAAAACAATTGAATGATTCTGTTGACGTATTTGACCAATCAAACGTTTTACAGTTAGGAAACTGAACTGATCATTGGAACTTAAATGTTCCATCGGTTCGGAGGAACTCGATCCATCCAAATAATGATCATGAGAAATTGCGTAAAGATCTTCCTGAAAAAAGAGTGGATATAAAAAGCATTGTTGCCAAGAGCTATCTTCCTTTCCGTATCTATGGAACTCATCCATTTTCAAACCTCAGTTATGGCCCTCGTTCATGAGAATAACCTCTTAAATTCTGAGATAATACAATACATGGTGCGATCTAGTCGGGACAAGATAGGAAAAAGATAGATGATATAAAGATTCTATCTTCTATTCAGCAGATTTACTACCCAAGGATCTCGTTCGTCATGAGGAAGAACGAAAATCTTTTATCCTGGCAACCGATCGCTCTCCTGACTCATGGAATAAATAAACCTGGTCAGTACACTATTTATCTTACACATCTGTACTCGAGTACTTAGGACTCATTGTTAGTGTATAAATCCCTGATCTACTCAGGGAAAACCTCCCGATATCGGGTACTAAAATGCTCTTAACTTCTGATCAGTAAAGGGAATTCCTCGCTCGTTTAATTGGAACGAGGAACAGAAGCTCGTTTCTCTGGGTCTACTTATGATTCAAGTCATATAGCTTTCTCCATTGACTCATTCGACTTAACCGCGAATTGATTCGATCCTATTCACAATTATCACATTTGATCCGAAAGGATGATCATATTATACATCCACCTAGGTATATAATAGACATTTCCCACCCATTTGATTCCTTGAATTAGATCCGGTCCTGATCGAATACAATCAGGTATCCTAAAAATCATATCAGGTATCATAAAGATCATATGTTGGAACGACATGCTGTTTTTTCCGTTAATTCTACTTCGAGGATCAGTCGTAGTCTTCCAAACTTTACCGATGGTATCGACGAGTTTTCTACTTCATTCAAATGTGTAAAAGACCTTAGTCGCACTTAAAAGCCGAGTACTCTACCATTGAGTTAGCAACCCATATTTCAAATAGATATTGAGGATATATATACGATCGAAGTGGAATGCGAGGTTACTCAATATGAACCGGTAAATAGAATCTTACCAATCGTTGTTGTTAAATAACAACGGGAGGGATCAAAAACCTATGTGAATGACCAAATAATTCACTCATCAGTTCATATATGTATATGAATAATTTCGATCCACCATTCCAGAATAAAGTAATCTAGGTTATGAATAAATGATCCGTCGACAGAATTATCATGATTGGATAGGATCACTGATAAATGATGAACCTAAGATATCTATTTCTATTGTGAATGGACGAATTATATCGACACAATACACTATTGTCAATCCAGAATAAAAGATAAATGAATTGTTGGATTGGCACTGTATTGGGACGAGATGTTAGACGCATCGAGAGAAAATCCTAGGCTTATTTGTAACAGCCTTGGTAGAACGATTCAAATATTCGTCATCTTTGTATGGAATCACGTGGAAACGAGAGTGACTTGGAGAGTATATACTAAAATAAGAATAATGTTGAGTCAAGGGTATTTGATCCGAATATGAAATGTTGGATGTCATAATCCATATCCACGAAACCGATTATGTAAAGTCGCACGTTGCTTTCTACCACATCGTTTCAGACGATGTTTTTAAGATCTCGAATCATGATTGATACGTGATCATGAATAGTCATTAACTCAATTGATATGAGAGGAATAGGTATCGAATTGGATCCACTCTTTTTGTATAGAATACACTCAATGTAATAAATGAATTGATATTGATCAGGTACTTAACTTAATGCTTCTTTAGCTGCGTGCATTACCTCGACAGTAACGTTCAAAATGCCCTTTCGTCGTGCAAATTTTTCTGTGTTTCTCTTTACTTCGTCCCTGACAAAACGGGGGATTTTATTCAATTCTAGTCGACTTTCAGGATTCCAAATTGGACTCATATCCGTGGATAATGATTTAGTCATTATTTCCTTCGTATCATGACCACAAAAAATCTCTAGAAGATGATCCTCCATACCCAGAGCGAATGAGTTATAAACTGGATCAGCTATTTGATTAGTACCTTCGTAACCCAGGAAGGGTCGATATCCCAAGGAAAAATTTTGGATATGAGCTGGTGCGGAAATAACTCCACAGGGAATCTCAAGACGTTTACCAATATGACGTTCCATTTGAGTACCAAATATTGCAGAGGGTTCCACGCGAGCGATAATATCTCCTACTTCAGCATGATCATCTGTGATGATTATCTCATCACAAAAATCTTTAATTTGCTCTTTGAACCATTCTGCATCATGTTTACAATAAGTACCTGTACAACTCACACGAATTCCCATCTCTCTAGCAAGTATCTTAGTGATTGAAGCAGCATGAGTTGCATCACCAAAAACGACTGTTTCTTTCCCCGTAAAATTCTGACAATCGATAGATCTTGAGAACCAAGCAGCTTGGGAAACGAATCGAGTTTGTCCATCGATATAGGATTCGTAATCAACCCTTTTGCTTGATAAAATAGGAGCCGCCAAGGTATCAATATATTTCTTTATCTGTCGAATGCACTCGGCCATATCTACAGCTCCCATAGGAGTTGTAGATACATAAGGCATCCCAAATTCTTTATTCAAATACATTGCTGTCATTAAGCCCACTTCACGATAAGGAATTAAATTGAACCGAGCTTTTGGTAAATTTTTTGAATCCTCTACAGATCCTCCTTCAGGAATTATTTGATTAATTCTGATGTCCAGATCTTTTAATAAACGTCTCAACTCACGACAATCGTGTCGATTATGAAAGCCCAAAGTAAGAATCCCAATTATATTTACAGAAGGTGCATCTGTTACGAATTGATCCAATGTTTCTTGTCTATAGGATTTCTCCAAATAATATCGAACCACCTGTTCCAAAGTTCTATCCGCTGCCTGAATTTCATTCACTTGATAATGATCCACATCCGCAAAAATGACGTTGCAATCGGAGATTATGGATGCTCTATCCACAAAGTTTTTTAAATCCTCTTGCAAGATACTAGAGGTACATGTAGGTGTCAATATGATCAGATCGGGACCTTCCTCCTTATCTTTTCGAAGAATATTATCCACAACTCTTTTTCGAGATCCACGTGCTAGTACGTGACGATCTACTATACTAGCAGTTGCAGGAGTAAAATTTCTTTCCCGTTCTAACATAGAGCGCATTACATTAAAATAATCATCTCCTAGAGGAGCATGCATAATGGCATGGACATTTTTGAATGAACTAGCTACTCGTAGAGTTCCAATATGAGCAGGACCAGCATACATCCAATGGGCTAATTTCATAAATTGAACCTTATCTCAAATTGATCCGTATTCCCATCTTGCACCACAGAGATATCCCTTTATCCCTTCCCTATTGTAATCACATTCCCTTCTGATAAGTATGGTGAAATTAAAAAGTAGAACGAAATTTTGGATTTATCTTTACGAAAGAAAAAAGGGAAGAGGGAGAGAACAGAAAACAGGAACCAATGAAATAAGTCTGGGACGGAAGGATTCGAACCTCCGAATAACAGGATCAAAACCTGCTGCCTTACCGCTTGGCCACGCCCCATTCCCATCCTATTTCCCTATTCATATGCTAATGAATACTTATATTCAATTTTTTGTCAACTCATTAGGATCCAAGATTCATTAGATAAGATCCTAATTGGGCTGGAAAATTTTGTGGATATTTTGATAAAATAGGTTATTGATGGAATTGGACATAATAGGAAAAACAGAAAAAGGGACAAGAATATCCATTCATTGATCATTTTCTATTAGATTGGGTAAAATATTGTATGTATGAAAGAATCATCCCTTCCAACCCCAAGTCCGGTCAAACTTGCCGAAGAGCTTCTCGATCGATTTGATCAATCAAAGACTTTTCTGGCTTTACCCCCCCTAATTTTTTTTTGGAGAAGAAAAATGCCAGTTATGCTCAATATTTTTCTAGATGATGCCTTTATCTATTCAAATAATATCTTTTTTGGAAAATTACCTGAGGCTTATGCGATTTCCGATCCAATTGTCGATGTAATGCCAATTATTCCTCTTCTCTTTTTTCTCTTAGCCTTTGTTTGGCAAGCTGCTGTAAGTTTTCGATAAAAAGTATCCCCTTTTTTCCTTTTGAAAGTTTTTGGATCGCTGTCATTGATCCAATTTTTGTATAACTCTTTACATTTTTTGTGACAGAAGTTCTATCCTTGCTCCACCCGATGATACCAGATCCAGATACCTTATCTGCTCCCGACTAAAAACTTTTCCACTCACCTTCATCAATTCCTTTCCTTCCAATCCCATCGCTCACTTCGGATCGGGCTATTTGTTCACGTATTGATACGAATGATATATTTTCATAAAGATTCGATAAATATCTGGTTGATCCAAAAAAGAAGAAGGGAAAAAAGACCATTTTGAAAACAAAGAGAGAAATTATCTCCTTCTTTCAATTTGATTTTCACACGTGATCCGGAGAAATAATTTCGTGATTTTTATGAATCATACTATTGTTTGGTATTCAAGTATTCATATATGGTACAAAGATTGATGATCTATTCTGTTGTACTTATAATTAGGATCCCGGAGATTACGTAATGCTTACTCTTAAGCTGTTCGTTTACACAGTAGTGATATTTTTCATTTCTCTTTTTATCTTTGGATTTCTATCGAACGATCCAGGACGTAATCCCGGACGTAAAGAATAGTGAAAAAAAGTATCTAGGTTAATGAGTCTTTTCCATTCCGTAGAAAGATTCGGAGTTATCCGCAATAGTGACCGAACGGAGAGAGAGGGATTCGAACCCTCGGTACGGATAATCCGTACTACGGATTAGCAATCCGCCGCTTTGGTCCGCTCAGCCATCTCTCCAAGATGGAAAAGTTCTTGTTTAACAAAATGAATGGTGGAGTAAAGGTGTATACCATAGCATGTACGGATTGTATCGACAATATAACGAATATTGAAATTATTCAGTTAGAAAAAAACGAATCTGGCGAATCGTATTTTTCATTTCGTTTCAAAAAATTTTGCCTTTTTTCTGACCTGCCTGGCCTGGCCTTAACAAACCACCCTTGTCCTTTCAATTTTTTTTTTTTTTTCTATGTTTCTTTCTTTGGCTCTCTAGTCCTTTTATATGGTATGATATTGTTCATAGTTACTGAGGGCTATTCCTGACGAAGTTACACAGATGGGGAAGAAGAAGAAAAATGGAGCGGCAGATGAAGAAGAGAAAATAGAAGAGAAGAA